GTTTCGTATGCCAGAAAAAGGAATGATCCATCCGGTTCAGGATTGCTTTCTTATAATGGATCGGATCGTATGACTCCATTTTTTTCCATTTACTCAAAAGCAAGACTTCAACAATCATTTAACCAAAATCATGAAACTGTTCGTACGTTGTTGAATAGAACGAAGGAATGCCAATCTTTTATCATTTTGTCATCAGCCAATTGTTTTCGAATGGGTCCATTCAAGGGTCGAAAATATTACAAAGAACCCGATCCTATAATTCCAATTAGGAATTCGTCGGGCCCTTTTGGAGCAGCCCTTCAAATTGCGAATTTTGATTCATTTTACCATTTAATAACTCATAATCAGATCTTGGTAACTAACTATTTGCAACTTGACAATTTAAAACAAACTTTTCGAGTAATGAAATATTATTTAATCGATGAAAATAGGAAGATTTATAATCCCGATCCAGTAAGGAACATTATTTTGAATCCGTTCCGATTGAATTGGCCTTGTCTTCATCACAATTATTGTGAAAAGGCCTCCACAAAAATAAGTCTTGGACAATTTCTTTGTGAAAATGTATGTATAGCCAAAAAGGGGCCACACCCAAAGGCGGGTCAAGTTCTAATTGTTCAAGTTGACTCTATAGTAATAAGAGCAGCTAAGCCCTATTTGGCCACCCCAGGAACGACTGTTCATGGACATTATGGGGAAATCGTTTATGAAGGAGATACATTAGTTACATTTATATATGAAAAATCGAGGTCTGGTGATATAACGCAAGGCCTTCCAAAGGTGGAACAAGTCTTAGAAGTTCGGTCGCTTGAGTCAATATCGATAAATCTAGAAAGGAGGATTGGTGCTTGGAATGAACGTATAACAGGAATTCTTGGGCTTCCTTGGGGATTCTTGATTGGCGCTGAGCTAACTATAGTGCAAAGTCGTATCGCTTTGGTTAATAAGATCCAAAAGGTTTATCGATCCCAAGGGGTCCAGATCCATAATAGGCATATAGAAATTATTGTACGTCAAATAACATCAAAAGTCTTGGTTTCAGAAGATGGAATGTCTAATGTTTTTTTACCAGGAGAGCTCGTTGGATTGTTGCGAGCGGAACGAACAGGACGTGCTTTGGAAGAAGCGATCTCTTACCGAGCCGTCTTATTGGGAATAACTAGAGCTTCTTTGAATACTCAAAGTTTTATATCCGAAGCAAGTTTTCAAGAAACTGCTCGAGTTTTAGCAAAAGCTGCTCTCCGGGGCCGTATCGATTGGTTAAAAGGCTTAAAAGAAAACGTGGTTCTGGGAGGAACGATACCCGTTGGTACCGGATTCAAAGGATTAGTACATCGCGCAAGGCAATATAAGAGCATTCCTTTGAAAAACAAAAAGAAAAATCTATTCGAGGGGGAAATGAACGATATTTTGTTTTATCACAGAGAATTCTTTAATTCATCTGTTTAAACAAAAGTGCAATGATACACCAAAACTCTAGTTTAGCTAATTTAAGAACGGATTCCTCCGATTTATCTGTTCTTTATTTCTTACGGGTATTTTTTTTTTAGAAAATAAGGAATAGAAAGGAATTAATGGTTTGATTTTTGGATCGAGGGGCAATTCGCCGTCGAAGAGAAGGTTCCGTCGGAACAATTTTTTATTTATAGGGATACCTCATCTCTTAAAAAAGAGAAAGTGTGAGGAGAAATGACAAGAAGATATTGGAACATCAATTTGGAAGAGATGATGGAAGCGGGAGTTCATTTTGGACATGGTACTAGGAAATGGAATCCTAGAATGTCACCCTATATCTCTGCAAAGCGTAAAGGTATTCATATTACAAATCTTACTAGAACTGCTCGTTTTTTATCAGAAGCTTGTGATTTAGTTTTTGATGCAGCAAGTAAAGGAAAACAATTTTTAATTGTTGGAACAAAAAATAAAGCAGCTGATTCAGTAGCATGGGCTGCAATAAGGGCTCGGTGTCATTATGTTAATAAAAAATGGCTGGGGGGTATGTTAACGAATTGGTCCACCACAGAAACGAGACTTCATAAGTTCAGAGACTTGAGAATGGAACAAAAGGCGGGAAAACTGGCCTGTCTTCCGAAGAGAGATGCAGCCATGTTGAAGAGACAATTGTCTCACTTGCAAACATATCTGGGTGGGATTAAATATATGACAGGGGTGCCGGATATTGTAATCATCGTTGATCAGCAAGAAGAATATACAGCTCTTCGAGAATGTATGACTTTGGGAATTCCAACGATTTGTTTAATCGATACAAATTGTGACCCTGATCTTGCAGATATTTCGATTCCGGCGAACGATGACGCTATAGCTTCAATTAGATTAATTCTCACCAAATTAGTATTCGCAATTTGTGAAGGCCGTTCTAGCTATATAAGAAATCCTTGATTCATAGGAAAAACACGACTTTAGTAAATTTTATAATTGAATTCGAATTAATAGAATTAAATCGGTTAAGATTCCTGAATATCAAAAAAGATATAAGAATAACTGGGGATATGTTGTGATTTGTTGGTATTATATATGATTGAAGTAGACAAGTCGAGAAAGCAATGGTTGAATCAAAATAATATTTTTTTTTTTAAGGTTATATTTCTGTCAGAGGACAATATGAATGTTCTATCATGTTCAATCAATACACTAAAAGGATTATATGATATATCCGGTGTAGAAGTCGGCCAACATTTCTATTGGCAAATAGGTGGTTTCCAAGTCCACGGCCAAGTACTTATTACTTCTTGGGTTGTAATTTCTATCTTATTAAGCTCAGCCACCATAGCTGTTCGGAATCCACAAACTATTCCGACTGACGGCCAGAATTTCTTTGAATATGTCCTGGAATTCATTCGAGACGTGAGCAAAACTCAGATTGGAGAAGAATATCGTCCTTGGGTTCCCTTTATTGGAACTATGTTTCTTTTTATTTTTGTGTCTAATTGGTCAGGGGCTCTTTTACCTTGGAAAATTATACAGTTACCTCATGGGGAGTTAGCCGCACCTACGAATGATATAAATACTACTGTAGCTTTAGCTTTACTCACATCAATGGCATATTTCTATGCGGGTCTTACAAAAAAAGGTTTGGGTTATTTTAGTAAATACATTCAACCAACTCCAATTCTTTTACCCATTAACATCTTAGAAGATTTCACAAAACCTCTATCCCTGAGTTTTCGACTTTTCGGAAATATATTAGCCGATGAATTAGTCGTTGTTGTTCTTGTTTCTTTAGTACCTTTAGTAGTTCCTATACCTGTCATGTTTCTTGGATTATTTACAAGCGGGATTCAGGCCCTTATTTTTGCAACTTTAGCCGCAGCTTATATAGGTGAATCCATGGAGGGTCATCATTAATTCATTTTAGAAAGAGTTTTTATTCTTCGATCCAGTCAATATATGTTTCAATCAAGATAATCTACTTAGAGAACATACTTGTATGTTCTCTAGGAATAGAAAGTAATATAAAAAACGGGATATTAGAGGGGAGAGTTATTAGTCTAGAAAGGCCGAACTAGGTATATGGAATCGAATAGCTATAAGTAAACTCTTGTAGATGTTTCAATTCCAAGAAAGATTCTAGAATCCAATTGAATTTAAGGTAGAATACCAGGTTTACGTTATGGAAGAAAGACAGGTATATTGGATATTAGATCTTGGCGAGTTAGACATGAACTAATAGTAAGCCCCACTTTAAATTAATATTAATTAATATTAATAATAAATTTAGACGGGTATATCAATAGAAGTCTTTTTTTATGTTTTTTTTTTTCATTTATTTTATTTATGAGAATGAGTGAGAAAAAAATAAAATAAAGAGTTGAAGAATTCAAAGAATGGTTAGAAAGAAGGAAATGAGAAACTCAAGTTGTCTAAGATTCAGGAAAGACTCAACAAATAGGAACTAAAAAGGAGAAAGCCTTTTTGATGATCTGATGAAATATTCTTATTTCAATTCGGAGTTTTTACTGACTTCGACTGGCTGAATCTTAGTCGATGGAATACTTAAGGCATAATTTATTCGTTGATTGTATCATTAATCATTTCTTTTTTTTGTGCGAGGAACTTATCATGAATCCACTTGTTTCTGCCGCTTCCGTTATTGCTGCTGGATTGGCTGTAGGGCTTGCTTCTATTGGACCGGGAGTTGGTCAAGGTACTGCCGCAGGCCAAGCTGTAGAAGGTATTGCTAGACAGCCTGAAGCAGAGGGTAAAATACGAGGTACTTTATTGCTTAGTTTGGCTTTTATGGAAGCTTTAACAATTTATGGGTTGGTTGTAGCATTAGCTCTTTTATTTGCGAATCCTTTTGTTTAATCCTAATACGAAAAAAATACGTATTTTTTTTCGTTGGACTTGACGCTTGCCTGCTTGCTTTTTCGCATTATAACAAGATTACTCTCCGACAATTACTTATTCGTTGAGAAACCGGGGGGAAGGGCTGATTTGGGGATGAGGAATTAGTGTTACCGACTCGCTTTCTTCCTTCCCCTTCTTAGTCCAACGAAAACTCTTTTGGAAAGGGTGCACCAAACGAGGTATTTCACAATTTACACGAAACCCGGTACCTAATTCTATTTGAATTAGTCTTATTAGAAATCTCAATTGAAAAAAAAAAATAGATTGTGAAATGGAATCTATTTTTATTCTATTTTCGATTTCTAAATAGGAAATAGGTCAAGTAATACAAAAAAAAATGATGTTCTTAGTCTATCTATAAGAGGAGATCCTATGAAAAATGTAACCGATTCTTTCGTTTCCCTGGGTCATTGGTCATCCGCCGGGAGTTTCGGATTTAATACCGATATTTTAGCAACAAATCCAATAAATCTAAGTGTAGTGATTGGTGTATTGATCTTTTTTGGAAAGGGAGTGTGTGTGAGTTGTTTATTTCAAGAATAGACTGGATTCAACCGGCTGCACTTCTTTTCGGTATAACTAGTAAAGAAAGGTGCATGATCTCGCGAATTACTTCTAAATAAATTACGAAA